CAAGAGTAAATATTCGCCCGCGAAAACTTTCTTTTTTTTTGGATAAAGGACAAAAGAAAATCAAGATTTATTAGCACATTAGAAACATTTTTTTTATAAAAATGTTTAATATCTTATCTATTCAAATATCTATTCAAATTAATTGAAATTCAATTTTGAATCCTTTTAGTCGCGAGGAGCTGGATGAGAAGAAACTCTCACGTCCAGTTCTGTAGTAGAGATGGAATTCTGAAACAACCATCAACTATAACCCCAAAAGAACTAGATTCCGTAAACAACATAGAGGAAGAATGAAGGGAATATCTTATCGAGGTAATCATATTTGTTTCGGTAAATATGCTCTTCAGGCACTTGAACCTGCTTGGATCACATCTAGACAAATCGAAGCAGGTCGACGAGCAATGACACGAAATGCACGCCGTGGTGGAAAAATATGGGTCCGTATATTTCCAGACAAACCAGTTACAGTAAGACCTGCTGAAACACGTATGGGTTCGGGGAAAGGATCCCCTGAATATTGGGTAGCTGTTGTTAAACCGGGGCGAATACTATATGAAATGGGTGGAGTAACCGAAAATATAGCTAGAAGGGCTATTTTAATAGCAGCATCTAAAATGCCTATACGAACTCAATTTATTATTTCGGGATAAAAATGTAGAACCGACAGAGATGAATCTTAGGGATGAAACAAAAACGCAGGTTTCTTTTTTTGGACAAACAATATTTCTTTTATTTTCTTCATCCTTTGCATTGGAAGAATAAACAAAAAATTTGATATGATTCAACCTCAGACCCATTTAAATGTAGCGGATAACAGCGGGGCTCGAGAATTGATGTGTATTCGAATCATAGGAGCTAGTAATCGTCGATATGCTCATATTGGTGACGTTATTGTTGCTGTGATTAAAGAAGCAGTACCAAATATGCCCCTAGAAAAATCAGAAGTAGTGAGAGCTGTAATTGTTCGTACCTGTAAAGAACTAAAACGTGACAGCGGTATGATAATACGATATGATGACAATGCTGCAGTTGTGATTGATCAAGAAGGAAATCCAAAAGGAACTCGAATTTTTGGGGCAATCCCCCGTGAATTGAGACAATTGAATTTTACTAAAATAGTTTCATTAGCTCCCGAGGTATTATAAAATAAAATGAGATCGTGATATCTTTGGGGTATTTGAAAGAAATAGATTAAGAACTAGATTAATTCGTAGATTGTGTCTCACGCATATACCTTGCAAAATTCCTATTCATAAATCAATAAAAAAAAAAAAAAGAAAAACATGTTGATTATATCCAATTTTGAGACACCAATAATTTTAGTTCATCATGGGTAGAGACACTATTGCTGAGATAATAACCTCTATACGAAATGCTGATATGGATAGAAAAAGAGTTGTTCGCATAGCATCTACTAATATTACCGAAAATATTGTTAAAATACTTTTCCGAGAGGGTTTTATCGAAAACGTCAGAAAACATCGAGAAAAAAACAAATATTTTTTGGTTTTAACCCTTCGACATAGAAGGAATGGGAAAAGACCCTATAGAAATTTTTTAAATTTAAAACGGATCAGTAGACCCGGTTTACGAATCTATTCTAACTCTCAACGAATTCCTAGAATTTTAGGTGGGATGGGAATTGTAATTCTTTCTACTTCTCGGGGTATAATGACAGACCGGGAGGCTCGACTAGAACGAATCGGTGGAGAAATTTTGTGTTATATATGGTAATCCATTTAATATCCAAATGGGATCCGAAACCTCTTCCTATTTGTAAAAAAAAAAAGAAAGGGGGTGAGTTGTCTAATATCGTCTTTCCTCCATTAATTGATACTTCAGGGGGGCTTTACCTGAAATGAAAGAACAAAAATGGATTCATGAAGGTTTAATTACTGAATCGCTTCCCAATGGCATGTTCCGAGTTCGGTTAGATAATGAAGATCTGATTCTAGGTTACGTTTCAGGAAAGATCCGACGTAGTTTTATACGGATACTGCCAGGAGATAAAGTCAAAATTGAAGTAAGTCGTTATGATTCAACCAGAGGACGTATAATTTATCGACTCCGAAACAAGGATTCGAAAGATTAGGTCATTTTTATTCGATACGATTCGAGATGCAAAATTTCAAGAAACTTATTTTCTACCAAAAAAGAATTAAGATAAGGAATGACAAATATGAAAATAAGAGCTTCCGTTCGAAAAATTTGTGAAAAATGTCGACTAATCCGTAGGCGGGGGCGCATTATAGTAATTTGTTCCAACCCGAGACATAAACAAAGACAAGGATAATCAGACCCGCTAAAGGGCTCAATGTACAAATAAGAAATCTGTTTTGACATAAAATGGATATATCCATATATTTCTGATTCATATTTATGAGATGATACAATATGGCAAAAGCTATACCGCGAACTGGTTCACGTAGGAATGTACGTATTGGTTCACGTAAGAGTGCACGTAGAATACCAAAGGGAGTTATTCATGTTCAAGCAAGTT